TACATATAATATTGTAATATTTAGGGTGGTGTTCTTTAAGCCCGATTTAGTGTAGTCGAGAGTGTTTTTATGTGGGGGGCCCTATAAAAAGGCGCTGTAATAAGATATTAGTGTGTACTTTTGTAGTTGAATTGTTAGGGATTTGTTCCTGTTTCCGGGGGGTTTACAGGGTTGTTAATAATTCCAGCAGTTTGGGGGGGTAGGGGGGTTTAACACGCCYAAGTTCCGAGAAGGGGGTGTATTAGGTATGTTAGGAGAAAAAATTATATATTATGCTCTTGACATTGTAACATGCAATTCTTGTGTCATAGTCCTGTGTAGTTTCACATTTGTGCCGCGAGCAAGGAAAATGTTCTCCCTTGTTTGTTATTACCGTGTGCACTCTGAAATGCCAAATGAAAGGAAATAAAAAAAAGGAACCCCTTACCCCTGTGGAGTGAACGCCCGGCATGCTGGGTAACGAGTCGAATGTACTCCACCATTAACTTATGCAAGCGTCAAGGAAAGTGTGGGGAGCGCTATCAATTAATGGCCCTGAAATAGGAACCAAATGCCAGGAATAATTCACTAAGTGCGACCCCCACAATCACTGTCCCTGACCATCAATAAGAGTATGCATTAAGAAATCAACTGATGGTAGGCTCTTACTACATCCAGATGTTTGCTTGAACGGGATGTGGATTACTTGGTATATATTTGGCTGGTGGGTTTACCTGTTGAGTGACTTAAATCTCGATTGTTGGATCGATCAATTGATTGTGAGTTAAGAATTACTGGTTTATGTAATGTATTCGTCCTATCTATTGCTTGTGTGTTCTGGCATATAAGGATGTCAAATAAAACATGCATGTACTGACTTGTTATTGATATGGTCTATATAGATTCATGGGGATAATACATATATGCACAAAAATGTCAAAGAAAGGAGATTTTAACTCCCACCCCTAACTCCCAAAGCTAGGATTCTGAACTAAACTATTCTTTGAGCACTGAGGAGGAGTTTAACCTCCGGCGTCCGGTTTACAAGACCGGCGCTCTGGCGCTGAGCTATCAGTGCAGTTATCATTTAAGGGCTTTGTTTTCAACTCAGCCTGCTAGTGGGAGGAGGACAAGAAAGAGGAGGAAGTAGAGAAAGGATGCGATTTGGCCAATGATAACATAGGGGTGTTCGACAGGTAGGCCTCCGATTCAGGTTAAGATAAATACATCTGCGATGAGGAGTCAGAATAGGAATTGGGAGAGTGGTCGAATTGTAAGGCCTCGTTGTTTGGAGGTGTGGAGGATGGGGACTAACATGAGGACTAGAATGGAGGCTAGTAGGGCGAGGACGCCTCCTAGTTTGTTGGGAATGGAGCGTAAGATGGCGTAGGCAAATAGGAAATATCATTCGGGTTTGATGTGGGGAGGGGTGACTAGTGGATTGGCTGGGGTGAAGTTGTCTGGGTCCCCTAGGAGGTTTGGGGCAAATAGAGATAGGGCTGTTAGTGCGATCAGGAGAAGTGCGAAACCTAAAAGGTCTTTGTATGAGAAGTATGGGTGGAAGGGGATTTTGTCTGCGTCTGGGTTTAATCCAACTGGGTTAGTGGAGCCTGTTTCGTGTAGGAAGAGGAGGTGAATGATTGTAAGAGCTGCAATGAGGAATGGGAAGAGGAAGTGGAAGGCAAAGAATCGAGTGAGAGTGGCGTTGTCTACTGAGAAGCCTCCTCAGATTCATTGCACAAGTATGTTGCCTACGTAAGGGATGGCGGATAAGAGGTTAGTGATGACGGTGGCGCCTCAAAAGGATATTTGTCCTCAGGGCAGGACGTAGCCTACGAAAGCGGTTATCATGACTAGTAGTAGGAGAATTACACCGACGTTTCATGTCTCTTTGTAGAGGTAGGAGCCATAGTATAGGCCTCGGCCGATGTGGAAATAAATACAGATGAAGAAAAAGGATGCTCCGTTAGCATGTAGGTTTCGGATTAGTCATCCATAGTTTACGTCTCGGCAAATGTGGGCGACGGATGAGAATGCTGTGGTGATATCGGATGTGTAGTGTATTGCGAGGAATAGGCCTGTGAGGATTTGTGTGATTAGGCAGAGTCCCAGTAAAGAGCCAAAGTCTCATCATGCTGAGATGCTAGCGGGGGTTGGTAGGTCAATTAATGCGTCGTTCGCAATTTTTAGGAGGGGGTGTGTTTTTCGTAGGTTTGCCATTAAGGTTCTTGTAGTTGAATAACAACGGTGGTTTTTCAAGCCATTAGTCTAGGTTAAAATCCTGGCGGGAACTCTATGACTTATATTGTGTTTTTGTTTTTGATTGGTTTAATTTTAGGGCTGATTGCAGTTGCGTCTAATCCTTCTCCTTATTTTGCAGCTCTGGGGTTGGTGGTGGTTGCGGGCATGGGGTGTGGGGTGTTAGTGGGGCATGGGGGGTCGTTTTTATCGTTGGTTTTGTTTTTGATTTATCTAGGGGTAATGTTGGTGGTGTTTGCGTATTCAGCGGCTTTGGCCGCTGAACCATATCCGGAGACTTGGGGAAGTCGGCCAGTGGCGTTTTATATGATAATGTACTTATTAGGGGTGGTTTTAGTTGGTTGGGTGTTTTGAGGGGGTTGATATGAGGGGTCTTGGGTGGCTTCGGATGAAATGTTTGAGTTTTCTGTTGTTCGTGGGGATATCGGAGGGGTGGCGGTGATGTACTCGTCAGGCGGAGGCTTGTTGGTGATTGGTGCTTGAGTTCTCTTGCTTACTTTATTTGTGGTGCTGGAATTGACGCGAGGGCTGAGTCGGGGGGCTCTTCGGGCAGTCTAGCTAGGAGAAAATAAGTAGTAAAGCTAGTGTTAAGGTTAGGAAGAAAATGGTGAGGTATGTTTTAATTATCCCTTGTTGGATATTGCTTGTTGTTGTGATTAGGGGGAGGAGGGTGCTTGATATGGCTTTAGGGCCTGTTTTTTCTAGTCAGGTTTGGTCGATTATTTGACTGGCTGCGGTTTGGCCTAGGGTTAGGTTGAGTTTGGGGGCGAGGCGATGCATGATTGTGGGGAAAAAGCCTAGTATGTTTGAGAAGTGGTGAGTAGGCTGGTGCGGGATGGTTTTAAATTGTTTGTTTGTTAGGGAAGCCAGTTCTAGGGCAATAAGTATGCCAAGGATTGTAACTGTTAATGCAGCTAGTTTGAGGGGCAGGGGTATAGATATGATTGGTGTTTTGGTGGGGAGTAGGTTTGAGGTAATTAATAGTCCTGCAACAATGCTCCCTCAGGCTAGTCGTTTGATGGGGTTGATTACAGCTAGGTTGTTTTCATTGATGGGTGATAGAGCGTTGAACCGGGGGTAGCCCATGCTTACGAAGAAAACCACACGTAGGCTGTAGACGGCTGTAAAGGAAGTGGCGATAAGGGTTAGGATGAGGGCTCAGGCGTTGAGGTGGGATGTGTTTAGGGCTTCAATGATGGCATCTTTGGAGAAAAAGCCTGCTAAAAAGGGGGTGCCTGTTAGGGCGAGGCTGCCGATAGTCAGACAGGAGGATGTGAAGGGAGCAAGATGGTGTATTCCCCCTATTTTTCGGATGTCCTGTTCGTCGTTTAAGCTGTGAATGATTGAGCCGGAGCATAAAAAGAGCATGGCTTTGAAGAATGCGTGGGTGCAGATGTGTAGGAAGGCAAGTTGTGGTTGGTTAAGACCAATAGTGACTATTATCAAGCCGAGCTGGCTGGAGGTGGAAAAGGCAACGATTTTTTTGATATCGTTTTGGGTGAGAGCGCAGGTGGCGGTAAATAGTGTAGTTAGGGCGCCTAAGCATAGGCAGGCGGTAAGGGCTGCTTGGTTGTTTTCTAGGAGGGGGCTCATGCGGATTAAGAGGAAGATTCCTGCAACGACCATTGTACTTGAGTGCAGTAGGGCAGAGACCGGTGTAGGGCCTTCTATGGCAGATGGTAGTCATGGATGGAGGCCGAATTGGGCTGATTTACCAGTGGCGGCAAGAATGAGCCCAAAAAGAGGGAGGGTGAGGTCCAGGTTTTGTGCGGTTGTAAATATTTGTTGTATCTCTCATGAGTTGAGGTTGGTTGCTAGTCAGGCTATAAAAAAGATTAGTCCAATGTCTCCTACTCGGTTATAAATAACTGCTTGCAGGGCAGCGGTGTTTGCGTCCGCCCGCCCGTACCATCAGCCGATTAGGAGGAAGGATATGATNCCAACACCTTCTCAGCCGATGAAAAGTTGGAATATGTTGTTGGCTGTAACTAGGATGATTATGGCGATAAGGAAGACTAGGAGGTACTTGAAAAACCGGTTTATATAGGGGTCTGAGTGTATATATCAAGATGCGAATTCAAGAATGGACCAGGTCACGTAAAGGGCGACGGGGGTGAAGATAATTGAGTAGTGGTCGAATTTTAGGCTAATGTTGATGTCAAAAGAAAGGATGTTTGCTCAGTTTCAGTTAGTGGTAATAACCTCGGCACCTTCGGCCAGGAAGAGGGAGAGTGGTAGGAGGCTGACAAAGAAGGCTAGTTTTACTGCTGTTTTAACGTGAGAGAGGGCTCAGTGGGGGTTGGTGGGTTTGTGGTGGAGGGTTGAGATTACGGGGAATGAGAGGGTTGCGAAGATGATGAATAGACATGTTGTTATTGTGATGGAAGTGGGATGCATAGCTGCTACTTGGATTTGCACCAAGAGTTTTTGGTTCCTAAGACCAACGGATGAGCTGTTATCCTTTAGAAGCCTGAGTGAGCTCTGGGGTTCAACCAAAGTGGTGAAGATTAGCAGTCTTCATTGCTAGCGGGCCTCTCTCGGTGGGTAAGGGGATTTTAACCCCTGTTTTTAGAATCACAATCTAATGTTTTGAGTTTAAACTATACCTACAGGCAGTTCACCCTCAGATTAACTCAGGCTTGAGGGTGAGGAGCATGAGTGGGAGTAGGTGGAGCGCTATTAGTAGATGTTCTCGTGACTGGGTGGGATCAAGAGCAATGATGTGGGTGGGGACGGTACTGCGTTGGGTTGTTAGGAACGTGTGGAGGGAGTAGGCGGCTGTCATAAGGGTGCCGGCTCCTGTCAGGGCCAGAGTTCATCATGATCAATTAAAGAGGGATGTGATGATAATCAGCTCCCCTATGAGATTTGGAAGAGGGGGGAAAGCCAACTTGGCAAGGCTCGCAATAAATCATCAGGTGGTCATTAGAGGTAGGATTATTTGTAGGCCTCGCGCCAGGATTATAGTTCGGTTGTGTGTACGATCGTAGTTAGTGTTGGCTAGGCAGAATAAAGCGGATGATGTTAATCCGTGGGCAATTATGAGGATTAGAGCGCCTGTGAAGCCTCAGGGCGTTTGGACCAGGATGCCGCCTACAACGAGGCCCATATGGCTAACTAAAGAGTAGGCAATATGGGCTTTTAGGTCTGCTTGACGTAAGCAGATTGAGCCCGTTATAATTACGCCTCATAAAGCAAGAATAATGAAAGGGTAGCTTAGATCTTTGGTCAGCGGTTCCAGCATAGGTATTATCCGCATTATACCATAGCCCCCAAGTTTTAAGAGAACGGCGGCAAGCACTATGGAGCCAGCGATGGGGGCTTCAACGTGAGCTTTTGGTAGTCACAGGTGCACACCATAGAGGGGTATATTAACCATAAAGGCTAAAAGACATCCGGCGCATCACAGTTTGTCGGCGTATGTCAGGAGATGGGGGTGGGTGGCGTAATGTAGGGTTAGCAAGGAAAGGGTTCCTGCGGAGTTCTGAAGGAGTAATAGGGCGATGAGTAGCGGAAGGGATCCCGCAAGGGTGTAGAATAGAAAGTAGGTGCCGGCATTTAAGCGTTCTGTTTGGTTCCCTCAGCGGGTGATAATAATTAGGGTTGGGATTAGGGTGGCTTCAAATATAATGTAAAATATGAGGAATTCAGAGGCGGTAAATGATAAGATTAGTAAAAATTGGAGGGAGATTAGGAGTGTTATGTAGGTACGTTGTCGATTGATTGGTTCGTGGGCGGTGTGGTTGTGGCTTGCCAGGATAATTAGCGGAAGTAGCCAGCACGTAAGGACAAGTAGTGGGGTTGATAGGGAGTCTGTGGCTATGTAAGAGTAAAGGTAAGATGAGCCAGTTTCTGATATGTTTTTTAATCAAGACAGGCTGATTAGTGCGATAGTTAGGCTATGGGCCAGGCTTGTGGGCCACAGTCATTTTTTAGGGGTTGCCCAGGTTGTGGGAATTAGCATTAAGGTGGGGATTAGTAGTTTTAACATTGTAGGAGGTTGAGGCTTTGGAGGCGGTCGGTTCCATAAGTGCGGGCTGTGGCAACTAGTAGGGCGAGGCCTGCGCCTGCCTCGCAGGCGGAGAATGCGAGCAGGAGTATGGGTGCGGTTGAAAAGTTTGCGACGTTAAATTGAAGGGATCATAGAGAAAGTGCAATGAACAGGGATAGCATCATCCCTTCTAGACACAGAAGGGCGGAGAGGAGGTGTGTTCGGTGGAATGCCAGACCTGTGAGGCCTAGCAGGAAGGTCGAAGAAAAGGTGAAATGAATTGGGGACATAAGGTAGTTATGGAATTTAACCATAGGTTTTTGAGCCGAAATCAAATGTTTTTCTTAAACTAATTACCTATTCGGCCCACTCTAGGCCGCCTTGGGCTCATTCATAAATTAGGCCTAGGGTGAGAAGGGTTAGGACGGCTGAGGCTCATACGAAGGTAAGGAGTGGTGAGGATAGTTGGTCTCCTCAGGGGAGGGGTAGGAGTAGGGCGATTTCTAAGTCGAACAGGAGGAAGAGAATTGCAACTAGGAAGAATCGAAGGGAGAATGGAAGGCGAGCAGAGCCGAGGGGCTCAAATCCACATTCATATGGGGATAGTTTTTCAAAGTCAGAGTTTATCTGAGGCAATCAGAAAGAGACGATGGCTAGGACGAGGGTTAAGACAAGGGCGAGGGTGATGGAAATAGTGATTAGGCTCATTATCTTTCCTTCGGATTTTAACCAAGATCGAGTGATTTGGAAGTCACCTATATTTTTTGTACTAGAAAGATCTAGGATCCTCATCAATAGATGGAGATGTAGAGGAATAGTCAAACGACGTCTACGGAATGTCAGTATCAGGCGGCTGCCTCAAATCCAAAGTGGTGCTCTGATGTGAAGTGATATCGGATTTGGCGGAGTAAGCATACTGCTAGGAATGTGGAGCCAATGATGACGTGCAGTCCGTGGAATCCGGTGGCTACAAAGAATGTTGAGCCATAGACGCCATCTGCAATTGTAAAGGGGGCTTCATAGTATTCCATAGCTTGAAGTAGGGTGAAGTAAAAGCCCAGAAGGATTGTTAGGGCGAGTGATTGGATGGCTTGTTTTCGTTCGCCGGCTATGATGCTATGGTGGGCTCAGGTTACGGTTACTCCAGAAGCAAGGAGGACTGCTGTGTTGAGTAAGGGTACTTCAAAGGGGTCAAGGGGGGAAATTCCTGTGGGGGGTCAGTGGCCTCCTAGTTCTGGGGTCGGGGCTAGGCTTGAGTGGTAAAAGGCTCAGAAAAAGCCTAGGAAAAAGAAAACTTCTGAGGTGATGAATAGAATTATTCCGTAGCGAAGACCTTTTTGGACTGGAGGGGTGTGGTGTCCTTGAAAGGTTCCTTCTCGAATAATATCTCGTCATCATTGGTACATGGTTAGGAGGAGTAGGACTATACCTAGAGATATAAGGATGGTGGAGTGGAAGTGAAATCAAACTGCGAGGCCTGATGTCATTAGCAGGGCAGCGACTGCGCCTGTGAGGGGCCAGGGGCTTGGGTCAACTATGTGGTATGCGTGTGCTTGGTGGGCCATTTAGACGTTTTCTTGTAGGTAAAGGCTTAGTAGGAGAACAAATACGTATGCTTGAATTATTGCTACGGCGATTTCGAGAAGGGTGAGTAGGAATAGGAGGGTGGCAGTTAAGATGGCCACTATTGGTATTAATGGAAGGAGGACTATGGCAGCTGTGGCAATCAGTTGAATTAGGAGATGGCCGGCTGTGAGATTGGCTGTTAGTCGAACGCCCAGAGCTAAAGGTCGGATGAAGAGGCTAATTGTTTCGATGATAATCAAGACGGGGATGAGGGGGGTTGGTGTGCCTTCTGGGAGGAGGTGGCCTAGGGCATGAGTTGGCTGGGTCCGGAGTCCTACAATAACGGTTGCTAGTCATAGTGGTACGGCAAACCCTAGGTTTATTGAAAGCTGGGTTGTGGGGGTGAAGGTGTAGGGGAGTAGTCCGAGAGTATTAATAGTAATAAGGAAGATTATTAAAGAGGTGAATAGGACGGCTCATTTGTGGCCGCCTAGGTTTAAGGGCAAGAGAAGCTGTTGGGTGAATCGGTTGATGAATCAACCTTGGAGGTTGGATAATCGATTATTTAATCAACGGGAAGAGGGGGAGGGGAACAAAATTCATGGGAGGGCCAGGGCTATGGCGATTAAGGGGATGCCAAAGAGTGTTGGGCTTGCAAATTGGTCGAAGAAGCTTAGTGTCATGGTCAGTTTCAGGGCTCTGTTTTTGAAATATCTGTGGTTTGAGGCGAGGGTTCGTTTGGGAAAGTGTGGGCTAGGACTTTTTGGGGGATAATTGTTAGGAAGATGAGTCAGGAAAAGATGAGGATGGCAAATCAAGGGGTGGGGTTGAGTTGGGGCATGTCGCTAGGGGTGGTTGGTAGCCACCAATCTTTAGCTTAAAAGGCTAATGCTGTTGACCTGTTTAGCTTCTTAGCGTAGGCGTCTTCAAGTATTAGGGAGGACCAGTTTTCAAACTGCTCCAGTGGGACGGCCTCAATTACGATGGGCATAAAGCTGTGGTTAGCACCGCAGATTTCTGAACACTGTCCGAAGTAGACCCCGGGGCGAGAGATAATGAAGGCTGTTGGATTTAGGCGCCCGGGGACCGCGTCGAGTTTTACCCCAAGAGAGGGTACGGCTCAGGAATGGAGAACGTCGTCCGCTGAGACCAGGAGTCGTACGGGGGATTCTACGGGAATAACTATTCGGTGGTCGTTTTCTAAGAGCCGGAATTGGCCGGGAGCTAGGTCTTGGGTTGGGATCATGTAGGAGTCGAAGCCCAGGTCTTCGTAGTCAGTGTATTCATAGCTTCAATACCACTGATGTCCTATTGTTTTAATTGTCAGGTGTGGTTCATTGATCTCGTCCATAAGGTAAAGAATCCGTAGGGAGGGCAGAGCGATCAGGATTAGGATGATAGCTGGGAGGATTGGTCATACGAATTCGATTTCTTGGGAGTCCAGAATGTTTTTGTTAGTGAGCTTGGTGGTTACCATGGCCACAATAATGTAAAGGACTAGAGTGCTGATCAGTAAAACGATGATTAGGGTATGGTCTTGGAAATGGAGGAGCTCTTCTATTACAGGTGAAGCTGCATCTTGAAGCCCTAGTTGGGAGGGATGTGCCATCAAGATACGCAAGTTTTTAACTTGCAACTCTGCCTTGACAAAGCAGTGTAATGGTCGTTTTACTAGTATCTTGTAAAGAAAGTGACAGAGCGGTTATGTGGTTGGCTTGAAACCAATTTACGGGGGTTCAATTCCTTCCTTTCTCGTTAGTTTGAGCGGACCTGTACAAAGGCTGGTTCTTCGAATGTGTGGTAAGGGGGAGGGCAGCCGTGAAGTCATTCCGCATTTGTAGATGTTAGCTCTGTTGCTGTAACCTCTCGTTTAGTGACAAAGGCTTCTCAGATGATGTACAGGAACATTGTTACTGCTACTAGAGAAATTATAGATCCAATGGAGGAGATTGTGTTTCAGAGGGTGTACGCGTCCGGGTAGTCCGAGTATCGTCGGGGTATTCCGGCTAGGCCTAGGAAGTGTTGTGGGAAGAATGTCAGGTTGACTCCGATAAACATTACTCCAAAGTGGATTTTTGTTCAAGTGCTGTGAAGGGTGTAGCCTGAGAATAGGGGGAATCAGTGAATAAATGCGCCCATGATGGCGAAGACAGCTCCCATTGAGAGAACGTAGTGGAAGTGGGCTACTACGTAGTATGTGTCGTGTAGAATAATGTCAAGGGAGGAGTTGGCTAAGACAATGCCCGTGAGGCCCCCAATTGTAAACAGGAAGATGAAGCCGAGGGCTCACAGGAGAGGTGTTTCTCATTTGATAGCCCCTCCGTGAAGAGTGGCTAATCAGCTGAAAACTTTTACGCCGGTGGGAATTGCGATGATTATTGTGGCGGACGTAAAGTAGGCTCGTGTGTCCACATCTAGGCCTACAGTGAACATGTGATGGGCTCAGACGATGAAGCCTAAAAGGCCGATGGCCATTATTGCTCAGACTATACCCATGTAGCCGAAAGGTTCTTTTTTGCCGGAATAGTAGGCTACGATATGGGAGATCATTCCGAAGCCCGGGAGGATAAGAATGTATACTTCGGGGTGCCCAAAGAATCAGAATAAGTGTTGATAAAGAATGGGGTCACCTCCGCCAGCAGGGTCGAAGAAGGTGGTGTTGAGATTTCGGTCTGTGAGTAGCATTGTAATGCCTGCAGCTAATACTGGGAGGGAAAGTAAAAGTAGTACGGCTGTAATTAAGATAGCCCATACAAATAGGGGGGTTTGATATTGAGAAATAGCAGGGGGTATTATGTTAATAATAGTAGTAATAAAGTTAATGGCCCCTAAAATTGAGGATACGCCAGCCAGGTGTAGGGAGAAAATGGTTAGATCGACGGAGGCCCCTGCGTGGGCTAAATTGCTGGCTAGGGGCGGGTAAACTGTTCACCCGGTTCCGGCCCCGGCTTCTACAGCAGAAGAGGCTAGTAAAAGGAGGAATGATGGAGGGAGCAATCAGAAGCTCATGTTATTTATTCGGGGGAAGGCCATGTCGGGGGCGCCAATCATAAGAGGAATAAGTCAATTTCCGAAGCCTCCAATTATTATTGGCATAACCATGAAAAAGATTATTACAAAGGCGTGTGCTGTTACAATTACATTATAAATTTGATCGTCTCCGAGGAGAGCGCCAGGTTGGCTTAGTTCTGCTCGAATTAGAAGGCTTAGGGCTGTGCCCACTATTCCGGCTCAGGCACCGAATACGAGATAAAGGGTGCCGATGTCTTTGTGATTAGTCGAGAAGAATCAACGTGTGATTGCCACAGGTAGGATGGCTGAGTTTTAAGCGGTGGATTGTAGCCCCATAGACAGAGGTTAAATTCCTCTTCCTGCCAAGCCCTGAGGTGTCCTACATATTAGATTGCAAATCTAAAGAAGCAGACTAATAATCTGCCGGGGCTTCCCCCGCCTATTTTTTTCCGGCTAGGCGGGGGAAAGTAGACGGATGCTCGCTGGTTTGGGCGCTTAGCTGTTAACTAAGAGTTTGTAGGTTCGAGGCCTGCCTGTCTAGAAAGGCTTTAGCTTAATTAAAGCGTCTGTTTTGCATGCAGAAGATGTGGGGTAATATCCTGCAAGTCTTAACAGGGACTGGGAGATTTTCACTCCCGCTTAGGGCTTTGAAGGCCCTTGGTCTGGTGTTATCCTAAGTCTCTTAGGGGGTGAGTAGGGCAATTATGGCTGGGGTTAGAGGAAGGAGTATAATAGTGAGGGTTGTAGAGATGGTGACGGGCATAGTTAGTTGTGCCGATGGGAGTCGTCAGGGGGTGATGCCAGTTGGGTTGTTTGGGGACAGTGTGAGTGTTATAGCGTAGGAGAGACGGAGGTAAAAGTAGAGGCTTAGCAGGGCGGTAAGGGCTGCCAGGGTTGCTGTTAGGGGGAGGTTTTGTTTGGTTAGTTCTTGGAGGATGAGTCATTTTGGTATAAACCCTGTGAGTGGGGGAAGTCCGCCTAGTGATAGTAACAGGAGGGGGGTGATGGAGGTGAGTGTAGGGGCCTTTGTTCAAGAAGTGGCCAGGGTATTGATGTTAGTTGCTTTGTTTAGTTTGAAAACGAGGAATAGTGAGGATGTTATGATAATGTATGTGAGGAGGGTTAGAAGGGTGAGTGCGGGAGTAAATTGTAGAATGAGGACTATTCAACCAAGGTGGGCGATTGACGAGTAGGCTAGGATTTTTCGCAATTGTGTCTGGTTCAGGCCTCCTCAGCCTCCGATTAGGGTGGAGGTGAGGCCTAGGATGACTATTATGGTGGTGTTGTTTGGTTGTATTTGGAGTAGTAGGGCAAATGGTGCAAGTTTTTGTCAGGTGGAGAGGATAAGTCCGGTGGTTAAGTCTAGGCCCTGTAGTACTTCTGGTAGCCAGGAGTGTATTGGGGCTAGGCCAATTTTTAGGGCTAGGGCTAGAAGGACCATAGTGGTGGGGAGGGGGTGTGATATTTGTAGAATGTCTCACTGTCCGGTTAATCAGGCGTTGGTGGTGCTAGCAAAGAGGATTGTTGCGGCTGCGGTTGCCTGGGTGAGGAAATATTTGGTGGTTGCTTCTACTGCTCGGGGGTGGTGGTGTTGGGCTATGAGGGGGAGGATGGCGAGGGTGTTAATTTCTAGTCCCATTCAGGCGAGTAGTCAGTGTGAGCTTGCGAATGTGATTGTGGTGCCTAGGCCAAGGCCAAATAAAAGGGTGGCTAAAATGTGCGGGTTCATTAGTAAAGGTGGGGGTTTCACCTACATTCTTGGGGTATGGGCCCAAAAGCTTGTATTAGCTGACTTTACTAGGAAGTGGTGTAGTGGAAGCACTAAGAGTTTTGATCTCTTTGGGTAGGGTTCGAATCCCTTCTTTCTAAGGAGCTGGGGGGACTTTAACCCTCATGGTTCACTACATCAAAGTGGTCCTTTACTTCAGGCACGGCTCCTGTTATAGTTGAGGGGGTAGCCCTGCAAAGGCAGTTGGAAGGGCGAGATGTCAGATGACCAGGGCTAGTGTTAGGGGGAGGAAGTTTTTTCAGACCAGGTGCATGAGTTGGTCATATCGGAATCGGGGGTAGGAGGCTCGGACTCATAGGAAGAGGATGGAGAGGAGGGCTGCTTTTGTTATAAGGTTAACTGTTGTGAGTTCAGGGAAAAGGGGAATGTGTGAGGCTCCTAGGAATAGTGTGGCGGATAGGGTGTTTATTAAGAGGATATTGGAGTATTCTGCTAGGTAAAACAGGGCGAAGGGGCCGGCTGCATATTCTACGTAGAAGCCAGAGACTAGTTCGGATTCTCCTTCGGTGAGGTCAAAGGGTGTTCGGTTGGTTTCTGCTAGGGTAGAGGTGTATCATATTGCGGCTAGGGGTCAGGCAGGTAGGGCTAGTCAGATGCTTTCTTGGGTGATGTTAAAGGTTTGTAGTGTGAAGCCTGCAGAGAAGATGATAATGGTTAAGAGGATTAGTCCTAGGCTAACTTCATATGAGATTGTACGGGCTACGGCCCGTAAGGCTCCGATGAGGGCGTATTTTGAATTTGATGCTCAGCCTGAGCCTAGAATAGAGTAGACTGTGAGGCTGGACAGGGCGAGGATAAATAAAATGCCTAGGTTGAGGTCTGCTATGGGGTAGGGGAGGGGCAGGGGGGTTCAGAGGGAGAGGGCGAGGGTTAGGGCCAGAACGGGGGTTAGGAGGAATAGGGCGGGTGAGGATGTTGATGGGCGGACTGGTTCTTTGATGAATAGTTTTACTCCGTCGGCAATTGGTTGGAAAAGTCCATATGGTCCAACAATGTTAGGGCCTTTTCGTAGTTGGATGTAGCCCAGCACTTTTCGTTCTAAGAGGGTCAGGAAGGCAACGGCTAGGAGGACGGGGACAATGAAGGCAAAGGGGTTGAGAATGTGGGTGGTGAGGACCGAGATCATGTTAGGGAGAGGACTTGAACCTCTGTGGAAAGAGCTTAGGTCTTTAGCAGTGGCCGGGCTCTGCCACCCTAACAGCCTTTATTTTAGGCGTTAGGGGTATGTCCTTTTGCCTAATTTAGTTGACCTCATTAGGTAAGGAGGAGGCGTGCTTTAAGCATGGGCCTCTTTTTTTCGGTCCTTTCGTACTAGAAAGAAACATTTCATAGATAGAAACTGACCTGGATTACTCCGGTCTGAACTCAGATCACGTAGGACTTTAATCGTTGAACAAACGAACCCTTAATAGCGGCTGCACCATTAGGATGTCCTGATCCAACATCGAGGTCGTAAACCCCCTTGTCGATATGGACCCTAGAAGGGGATTGCGCTGTTATCCCTAGGGTAACTCGGTCCGTTGATCGGCATTGCCGGATCATTTTGGTTAGAAATTCTATTGCTTAGAGCTGTAGCTCTTGGTTGTAGGAGAAGTTCTCCCGTTCCACATGGGGGTTTTGTGTTCCCCGCGGTCGCCCCAACCAAAGACATGCAGGCAGGGTCCTTTTGGTTTAGTTCTTTGTTTAGAGTTGTTTAACAAGGTCTGCTTTAGTGTCTAAAGCTCCATAGGGTCTTCTCGTCTTATGTTATTATCCCCGCTTCTGCACGGGGAGATCAATTTCATTGACTTGAAAAAGGAGACAGTTAGGCCCTCGTTGTGCCATTCATACGGGTCTTCATTTAAAAGACAAGTGATTGCGCTACCTTTGCACGGTCAAAATACCGCGGCCGTTAAACTTGATGTCACTGGGCAGGCGGGACCTCCTATATTTGGTATACAAGAGGCGATGTTTTTGGTAAACAGGCGAGGCTTGGTGTTTGCCGAGTTCCTTCTTTTTCTTTAGGTCTTTCCTCATTGGCACGCCGGTGTGGGCTTAACGGTTGTTTTTTGGGGGTTTTTCTGGCTGTTTATTTGTTGTTCATTTCCCTCTTTGTTTGGGGCCGGTAATGTTCGGTGGAGGGTCCGTTCCGATGTATGTGCGTGCGAGGAGAGAGATCGGCTCTCTCTTATTACTCATATTAGCAGTAGTGTTTTCATGTTTGCATGAAACAGCCTAGTAGGTGGAAGGGGGTTAAGATTGGGCTATAAGGATTGTAGGAAGGGCTATTGTTATGTCTGAGCTTTAACGCTTTCTGTTTGGGTGGCTGCTTTTAGGCCCACTAAGACATTTATTCCTTTGGTGAATTTGATCTTTACCCAGCTGGAAAAGTTGTATCTTGGTTCAAAGGGGCTGTACCCCCTTTGACTAACTCTTTTGACTTCTTTAGTATCAAGTGGGTTAAGGACGGGATGAGTGGAGAAGTTAAAAGGCTGAACTTAAATTCAGTTCCTAGGCCACCAGCTATTACTAAGTTCGGTAGGTCTGTCACCTCTACTCAAAGCTCTTCCCCACTCTTTTGCCACAGAGACGGGTTGGCCCTAAAATAGGCTGTCTTGGAGTAGCTCACTTAGTTTCGGGGTATCAAACTAAAGTGCTCTTTGCTTGGGTTTTCTGGCTAAATCATGATGCAAAAGGTACGAGTTTTAATCTCTGCTTTTTATTACTTTACTGGGTTGTTTCATTTCTCTTTCAGCGTTCCCTTGCGGTACTTTATCTATAGCTCCTAAGTCCTTTTCCGTCTCCCGTACTAAGGGGGTAAAATGATTTGGTTGGATTTGTTGTTGTGTGTTTGGGGTTATTTATGGTGGTGTTTTGGGTTTATGGGGGCGGGCTAGCTGTTTGGTCAGGGCGATCCGATTTGCACGGATGACTTCTCGGTGTAAGGGAGATGCTTTTCTGTCTTAGCTACACTCTGATTTTTCCAAGTGCACCTTCCGGTACACTTACCATGTTACGACTTGCCTCCCCTTAACAGTGTTTGTGTTATTAATTATAATTTAAGTTAAGTTAGGGGAGGGTGACGGGCGGTGTGTGCGCGCTTTAGGGCCGGTTTCAGTGGAGCACTCTATTCTCCGCTTACTGCTAAATCCTCCTTCGGATGAACATTTCAGTTCATCATTCGTATTCACTATGGTAGTGAATGTAGCCCATTTCTTCCCCTCTCATGCGCTACACCTCGACCTGACGTTTTGGGTTGTACCAATTTTGCTTACTATTAAACCTTCATAGGGTAAGCTGACGACGGCGGTATATAGGCGGGGTAAACAAGGGAGGGTGAGGTTAAACGGGGGTTATCGGTTCTAGAACAGGCTCCTCTAGGTGGATCTTAAGCACCGCCAAGTCCTTTGGGTTTTAAGCTTATGCTCGTAGTTCCCTGGCGAATAGCTGATGTAGGGTGCTATCAACGTTTACGGCTAAGCATAGTGGGGTATCTAATCCCAGTTTGTTTCTTAGCTTTCGTGGGTTCGGGTGTTGTAAAGCCACTTTCGTAGTTGGTCTTCTTACTTTCGAATGCGTATAACAGCTTTGAAGGTGTTCGGCTTTAGTTTATAGTTTTTCTTAACCACGCTTTACGCCGTTGACTATCAACTTGGGTCTCTCGTATAACCGCGGTGGCTGGCACGAGTTTTACCGACTCTCTTGGCCTTAACTAAGTCAAGTTTTCACTTATGGCTTAATGTTTATCACTGCTGAGTTCCCTTGGGGGTGTGGCTGAGCAAGGCGTTGTGGGCTGGGTGTATTGAGCCTGATACCGGCTCCTTGTTCTCGGGCGGAGAACTGAGGGGCATTTTCACAGGGGTGCGGATACTTGCATGTGTAAGTGTAGCTACAGTCGATAGTAAAGTCAGGACCAAACCTTTGTGCTTACGGGGCTTTTTAGGGCCCATCTTAACGTCTTCAGGGTTATGCTTTAAATTTAAGCTACGTTAGC